AGACAGGGGATCTCTTTCTTTGGATATACTCGAAAAAAAGACTAGATTATGTAATGATGAAACTAAAAAAGAATACTTGCCTAAAATGTATGATCCTTTCTTGAATGGGTCATCTCGTGGAACAATCAAAAAATTGTTTTCGCCTTCAATTATAAACGAAACTTCCATAGAAAATTTCATGGAGACAATTTGGATAAATAAGATTCATGGTATCCTTTTTACTGATACTGATTACCAAGAATTTGAACAAAAAATAGATAGATTTGAGAAAAAACCATTATCAACAGAAATTGGTCATTTCTTGACTTTAATCAGTGAATTTGCTAGAGAGTCAAGATCAAATTTAAATTTGAAAGGCCTTTCTTTATTTTCAGAACAACAACAAGGAAGAATTGATTCAGAAAATGGAAAAAAATTTTTGAAATTTTTATTTCATGCAATTATAACTGATCCTAATGATCAAAAAATTAGAAAAAACCCTATTGGAATAAAAGAAATCAGTAAAAAAGTTCCTCGATGGTCATACAAATTAATCAACGATTTGGAACAACAGGAAAGAGAAAATCAAGAAGATGTGCCGGTGGAGCATCAGATTCGCTCAAGAAAATCCAGACGTGTAGTGGTTTTTACTAATAACCAACAGAATATCGATACTAATACCAAGGATATTAATGATCCTGATCAAACAGACGAAGTGGCTTTGATACGTTATTCACAACAATCGGATTTTCGTCGAGACATAATCAAAGGTTCTATGCGCGCTCAAAGGCGTAAAACAGTTATTTGGGAACTGTTTCAAGCAAATGCGCATTCCCCGCTTTTTTTGGATAGAATAGCAAAATCCGCCCTCTTTTCTTTTGATATCTCCAGACTAATGAAACTTATTTTCAGAAATTGGATGGGGAAAAAGACAGACTTAAAAATTTTAGATTATACAGAAAAACAAATAAAAGAAGGGGAAAAAAAAGAGAAGGACAAAAAAGAGGAGAACAAAAGAAAGGAGAAAGCCCGGATAGAAATAGCCGAAGCTTGGGATACCATTCCATTTGCTCAAGTAATAAGAGGTTCGATGTTAGTAACTCAATCAATTCTTAGAAAATATATTCTATTACCTTCATTGATAATAGCTAAAAATATTGGCCGTATATTATTATTGCAATTTCCTGAGTGGTCTGCGGATTTAAAGGAATGGAATAGAGAAATGCATGTTAAATGCACCTATAATGGTGTTCAATTATCAGAAACAGAATTTCCGAAAAATTGGTTAATAGACGGTATTCAGATAAAGATCCTATTTCCTTTCTGTTTGAAACCTTGGCACAAATCTAAGCTACAATCCTCTCATAGAGATCTAACGAAAAAAAAAAGAAAAGGGCAAAAAGATGATTTTTGTTTTTTAACAGTTTGGGGAATGGAAGCGGATCTTCCTTTTGGTTCTCCCCGAAAGCGGCCTTCCTTTTTTGAACCCATTTTTAAGGAACTCGAAAAAAAAAGTGGAAAATTGAAAAAGAAATATTTTTTAGTTCTAAGAATTTTAAAAGAAAGAACAAAATTCTTTCTAAGGATTTCAAAAGAAACAGAAAAATGGGTTATCAAAAGCGTTCTATTTATAAACAGAATAATAAAAGAACTTTCAAAAGTAAATCCAATTCTATTATTTAGATTGAAAGAAGTAGATGAATCGAGTCAAATTAAAAAAGAAAAAGATTCTATAATCAACAATCGGATAATTCATGAATCGTTTAGTCAAATTCGATCTACGAATTTGACAAATTATTTACTGACAGAAAAAAAAATGAAGGATCTAACTGATAGAACAAGCACAATCAGAAATCAAATAGAAAAAATTACAAAAGAGAAAAAAAAAACAACTCCAGGAATAAATATTAGTCCTAACAAAACGGGTTCTAATGTTAAAAGAGTAAAATCACCAAAAAATATTTGGCAAATATTAAAAAGAAGAAATGTTCGATTAATCCGTAAATTACATTATTTTTTAAAATTTTTCATTGAAAAGATATACATAGATATCTTTCTATGTATCATTAATATTCCTAGAATCAATATACAACTTTTTGTTGAATTAACAAAGAAAATTATTGATAAATACATTTACAATAATGAAACAAATCAAGAAAGAATTGATAAAACAAATCAAAATACAATTCATTTTATTTCCACCCTAAAAAAGTCATTTTATAATATTAGTAATAATAATAAAAATTCACAGATTTTTTGTGACTTATCCTCCTTGTCACAAGCATATGTATTTTACAAATTATCACAAACCAAAGTTATTAATTTGTATAAGTTAAGATCTGTTCTTCAATATCAAGGAACATCTTTTTTTCTTAAGACTGAAATAAAGGATTATTTTGGAACACAAGGCATATTTCATTCCGAATTAAGTCATAAGAAACTTCGGAATTCTGGAATGAATCAATGGAAAAATTGGTTAAGAGGCCATTATCAATACGATTTATCTCAGATTAGATGGTCT